TCCCAAAAAATATAAATTTGTATCAAATTAGAACTAGTAACTAATCCCAGCATTGAAGTATTGAAAAAAGTCATATAAGCAAAAAATCTCAAATAGCCTTGATCATGAGACATATAATTGTCACTATAAAAAAGAACCATAATTCCAACTGTAGTAATTAATACTAACAAAATAGAAGTAAGTGGGTCAATCAAGTGTCCGAACTCTAAAGAAAAATCATTATTGATGGTCCACGACCATATATATTGATAAATAAAACTGCTATTTATTTGCTGAATAGACAGATCGATTGAAAAAATCATAACTATACTTAATAAGAAAACGCTTGGAAAAGCCCACATACGACGAAGTTTTTTTGTTGCCGCCGGAAAAACTAGGAGTCCCACTCCTATTAACATAGGGGCTGGGAATGTAACGAAGGGTATGATCCATGAATATTGATATATATGTTCCATAAAAAAACTTTTTTAATTACTAATTAATTTTTTCTTGTTTCTGATTCATCGGCTCTTATATCTTTTTAAATAAGTCATTCAATAAAAAATAAATAAATAAATGAAAAAAAAAAAATATGTAAAACTAAAATCAAATTTTATATTCTTAATTATCCTGAATTTTTCCAAAATACTTCACATATTTAAATCAAAAAGTTAGAGTTGGTCAAATAAAAATACTAGTGAAAAAAAAAAATAAATACTTAAATATTTATTCTAACTAAACTTATTCTAACTAAAATAAAATGAATTATTATTCAATTTTATTATTCAATTAATTACTTATAATTACAAGTTTTTATATATCTAGAGAAAAGATAAAATACCTAGAGAAAAGATAAAAAATTCGAAATTAGAAAAAGTAGTATTTTTTATAGTAATAGGAATAATAAAAAAAGATGATTTTAACGGATCCTTACTGGATTCAATAAAATAAATAATTATTTACTTTATTGTTTTTATTGCTTTATTCAGAATCATTAACTAGTAGATTTTGAAACGGATTTATTGCCTTTCATTATGTTTGTCGAAAAAACTGTCATATTTGATACTTTTCTTTTACATAGGTAAAAGTAAAGAATTACTAAATTTTTTTTTTTACTTTTACATAGGACGTCTTTTTTTTTATAAATTTTTTTAACAAATTAATTTTACTTAAAAAATTCATTTTAATTAATTTTAATTAAAAGAAGTTAAAGTTTTTTATTATATTAGGATAAAAAACAATTTTAGGATTTAGGATAAATAAAATGAATTAATTTTAGGTTCTTAAATTTTATTCATGTATTTTTATATTTTATACATGTAATATGTCGAAAAAGACAGAAATATAACTAAAATAGGTGAATAGGCTTCTTTTATGAAAAGAGTATAATTTTCAGACTAAATATATAGATAATGAATAGAAATAGAATAGTAAAAAACGATTTTTTTTTACTTTTTAACAATAAATGTCTTTCACATCCAACTATAACAATAACTAAATTCTTTATTTTTGAATGGCAGTTCCAAAAAAGTGTACTTCTATATCAAAAAAGCGTATTCGAAAAAATATTTGGAAAAGAAAAGGATATTTGACAGTATTAAAAGCGTTTTCGTTAGCGAAATCTCTTTCTACAGGTAATTCAAAAAGTTTTTTTGTGCAACAAATCAAATAAAAAATCAAAGGTTGAAATAGTGTAATCTTACTTGATATGATAAAGAAAAGGTCTAATTTCGTTTATTTTTTAGAATTTCTAATAGAAAAGTAGAAATATATAAAGATACAGAAGATATAGAAAGATTTCCATTCATTCTTTTTTAATGTTTTGAACTAATCAATATTAAACAGACCTCCTTTTGCTTTTATCATATGTAGAATAAAGAATTCTTTTGTCTACTGAATTATACTGAATTATAAAAACGGTACTTTTTTGTTTGCAAAAAAAGAGAAGACACAAAATTTCACCGTTCTTTTTACTCTTTTTACTTAGGATATTTTATCATTTTCAGGATGGGGATTATTATTTATTATTTTCCTCATCGAACTGTTTATCACAATAATAAATATTCATAAGTTTTGTCTTTTTTCTACTATTTCAATTTCAATATTTTTTTCTTTATACTATTTGTTGAATGATCTACTTTAATACTTGGGTTGGAAATTGGATCAGGGTATATATTAAATTTAATATTTAATTAGACACGATTTTTTTTATTTTAAAGTACGGAACAAAACTCGAAATTTTTTTGTTATATGATATGTCCGGATCAATACCTAATTGGGTTTCTAAATCCTAATCCAAACTCTCTCTACAATAAAAACCTAACCAATAAAATATTTCCATAAATCTATTGAATGGAATATTCAAATTGTAATTCATAAAAAAAAATTCGATTTTTTTAATTCTTAAATGAATTTTTCTTCATGAATTTGAATGTTTCGTAAAAAATATTGCATTGAATTGACTCCTTGAAGCTCGACGATTAAATAAAAATGGATTATTATGATTTTGAGCAAGCCGCTATGGTGAAATCGGTAGACACGCTGCTCTTAGGAAGCAGTGCTAGAGCATCTCGGTTCGAGTCCGAGTGGCGGCATAACATCCTGTAATTGTCAAAAGGATACAATAAATCCTATAATATAATGAATTCACTTCCTGATTTCTATTCTATATAATATAGGAACCCTCTTAATTTTTTATTTTTAATTTAAAAAATTTTATGATATTTTTGACTTTAGAACATATATTAACTCATATATCTTTTTCAGTCGTATCAATTGTAATTACAATTCATTTGATAACCTTATTAGTCGATGAATTCGTAGAACTATATGATTCGTCAGAAAAGGGAATGATAACTACTTTTTTATGTATAACAGGATTATTAGTTACTCGTTGGATTTTTTTGGAACATTTACCGTTAAGTGATTTATATGAATCATTAATCTTTCTTTCATGGGCTTTTTCCCTTATTCATATGGTTCCGTATTTTAAAAAACATAAAAATTATTTAAGCGCAATAACCGGGCCAAGTACTTTTTTTACTCAAGGGTTTGCCACTTCGGGTCTTTTAACTGGCACGCATCAATCCGAAATCTTAGTGCCCGCTCTCCAATCCCAGTGGTTAATGATGCACGTAAGTATGATGATATTGGGCTATGCAGCTCTTTTGTGTGGATCATTATTTTCATTAGCATTTGTAGTAATCACATTTCGAAAAATCATAAGAATTGGTGATAAAAGCAATAACTTATTAAATGATTCATTTTACTTTAATGAGATACAATATATCACGGAACGAAAGAATGTTTTAAGAAATATTTCGTTTCTTTCTTCTAGGAATTATTATAGGTTTCAATTGATTCAACAATTAGATGACTGGAGTTATCGGATTATAAGTATAGGGTTTATTTTTTTAACTATAGGTATTCTTTCGGGAGCAGTCTGGGCTAATGAAGCATGGGGATCGTATTGGAATTGGGACCCAAAAGAAACTTGGGCATTTATTACATGGACCGTATTCGCGATTTATTTTCATACTCGAACAAATAAAAATTTTGAGGGTTTAAATTCCGCAATTGTCGCTTCTATGGGTTTTCTTATAATTTGGATATGCTATTTTGGAGTTAATTTATTAGGAATAGGACTCCATAGTTATGGTTCATTTACATTAACAATTAACAATTGAAGAAAGGGTCTGACGAATGCAACTCTATAGAACAGCAAAGCATAGATACAAAAAACTTCAGGTAAGCCGTTGAGAACCTTTTGAATCATCCATATTACTTGATTCAAAAAGTTCTCACAAATGCCAAAAAAATTTGGTTACAATTCATTTTTTTTTTTAACTAAAATTTAAGAGACGAAAAAAGAAGTTTTTTCATTGTATAACCTAAGGATTTTCAATTTTTTAAAATCATAGGATTTCTTTTTTTTTTTATTTAGAAAAAACTATCTATAAAAATAATTAGATAGAATAGCTTCGACCCTCTCAATGGATAATGAGAAAACGAAATCCGGATAAATACCAATACCTATTACAGGTAGAAGGATAGAGATCGAAACAAATAACTCCCGCGGTCCCGAATCAAAAAAATAAGAGTTTGGGGCATTAAACAATTTGTATCCATAGAACATCTGGCGTAACATAGATAATAAATAAATAGGAGTTAATATCATTCCAACTGCCATTACGGCAGTAATTAATATTTTTGACATTAAAAGATATTTTTGGCCGGTAATTATTCCAAAAAATACTATCAATTCCGCAAAAAAACCGCTCATGCCCGGTAATGCAAGGGAAGCTAGTGATAAGATACTGAAGATCGTGAATATTTTTGGCATTGGGGTAGCCATTCCGCCCATTTCGTCAAGAAAAACACGACGTATTCTATCATAACCTGTTCCTGCCAAGAAAAAAAGTGCAGCGCCAATAAATCCATGTGATATAATTTGTAAAATAGCTCCATTGAGTCCCATATCACTTATAGAGAAAATTCCTATAATTATGAAACCCATATGAGATACAGAAGAATAGGCTATTCTTTTTTTTAAATTTCGTTGCCCAGGAGATGTTGAAGCTGCATAGATTATTTGCATTACGCCTACTATTATCAACCAGGGAGAAAAGATAGAATGAGCGTGAGGTAATAATTCCATATTGATTCGAATCAATCCATATGCGCCCATTTTTAATAAGATTCCGGCTAAAAGCATACAAGTACTGTAATGCGCTTCCCCATGAGTGTCTGGTAACCATGTATGTAAGGGTATAATCGGTGATTTGACAGCAAAAGCAATAAGAAATCCAATATAGAAAAATATTTCTAGCGCCACAGGATATGATTGATTGGCTGATGTTTCAAAATTGAATGTTGGTTCATTGGAACCATATAAAGCGATACCCAAAGCTCCTATTAATAAAAAAACAGAACCTCCTGCAGTATACAAAATAAACTTTGTAGCTGAATATAGACGTTTCTTTCCCCCCCACATGGATAGAAGTAGATAGACAGGAATTAATTCTAACTCCCACATGATAAAAAAAAGTAAAAGATCTTGAGACGAAAATAATCCTATTTGACCACTATACATTGCTAACATCAGAAAATAGAATAATCGGGAATCCCGAGTAATCGGCCAAGCCGCTAAAGTAGCTAAAGTGGTAATAAATCCTGTCAGTAAAATAGGTCCTAAAGAAAATCCATCTATTCCCAATCTCCAGTAAAAATCAAAAAATTGGATCCATTTATAATCTTCTGCTAATTGGATTAATGGGTCCTCCAAGTGGAAATAAAAAAAGAATGCATAAGTCATTAAAAGGAGTTCTAATATACATATACACAAAGTATACCATCTAATTATCTTATTTCCTCTATGAGGTAAAAGGAAAATTAATAAACCCGAGGATATCGGTAAAACTACAAATATTGTTAACCAAGGAAAAGAATTCGTGGTAAAGACAAGATACGCTTCAACTCGAAAAACCCGTGCCAGAAAAAAATAAATAATATATTTTATTTATTTTTTTTTTTTGAGTACGGGTTTTTGTCGGTAAACAAAAAATCAAATGTATTCAAGTGGGTTTTTCGGGAAAGTATCAATAAGCTAGACCCATGCTTCGAGTTGTTTCATGCCATAAATAAACTCGAACACTCAAGAAATCTGTTGGACAGGCGGATTCACATCTCTTACAACCGACACAATCTTCTGTTCTTGGAGCGGAAGCAATTTGCTTGGATTTACACCCATCCCAAGGTATCATTTCTAATACATCTGTGGGGCAGGCTCGAACACATTGAGTACACCCTATACATGTATCATAAATTTTTACTGAATGTGACATTGGATTTATAATTTTTTTAACGTCATAAAATTCCAATCTAGTCAATTTCTAAACGAATCATCATATATTTAGACACCAGAGGAATCAATGATTTACCAGAAGTTTTCTATTGAATTCTGGATCAACTCATGAGATAGAGCCAGAGCCAAGATATTTTAATTTCTTACATTTTCACAAACATGATCAGATAACTTACGTATCATATATGGCAGCTCGAATTAATGAATATAAAAATTCTATTCTATACGATTAATACTACTTATTCAACAAATTCGATTGATTGATACGAGTGGATTTTCTGTTACGATAAATTGACGAAACAATAGCCGGTCCAATAGCTGCTTCAGCGGCTGCGATAGCTATAACAAAAATTGAAAAAATATTTCCTTTTAATTGGCGACTATCAAAAAAATCAGAAAATGTTACGAAATTTATATTAATGGCATTCAGTATAAGTTCAAGACACATAAGGGCTCTAACCATATTTCGACTCGTGATCAATCCATAGATGCCGATAGAAAATAAATAGGCACTCAAAACAAGTACATGTTCGAGCATCATTGACCAACTCCTTATCAATTTCGATTTATTTCAATATGAACAACAATTGAACATCAACAGATTGGATTGAGTAGAATAAGAATATAATAAGTACAGAACAAAGAAATATATGGATAATAGATCAAATAAAAGAATTTATACATAAATCAGAAATAATTTATACATAAATCAGAAATAATTTTTAAATAGAATTGAAGGAAAATAGATGTGATAACATAGAAAACAATTTGAATTTTGATTTCGATTACTAATTATAAAGATTTATTACTGCCGAGCCACAGCAATCGCACCTATCAAAGCAACTAAAAGAATTATTGAAATGAATTCAAATGGAAGAAAAAAATCTGTTGATAAATGAATTCCAATTTGTTGACCATTACTTATCAAATCTTGTTCTATAATCTGATTTGTTCTTGTAGTCCAAATAATCCCGTACCATGACGTATCTGGAATAATAGTAATTAGTGAAAGAAAAATACTTGTACAAACTAAGGAAGTAACCCCATTTCCAACAGTCCAAAGATTAAAATCTTTGTAATATTCTGAATCATTCATGAACATTACAGCAAATATAATTAAAACATTTATAGCTCCCACATAAATAAGGAGCTGTGCGGCAGCTACAAAATGAGAGTTTGATAAAATATAAAATAAAGATATACAAACAAGAACGAATCCCAATGAAAAGGCAGAATAAATTGGGTTGGTAAATAATACCACTCCTAAACCTCCTAATATAAGACCTAATCCCAGAAAGACTAAAAGAAAATCATGTATTAGTCCAGGCAAATCCATTGTACGTAAAATAAGAGATAAAAAAATTTGAATTGTTTCTTCATGACCTTATTGACCTGACCAGGAAAAACTTTTTTCTATTTTTATTTTTTATATTATATATAGATATAGGCTCTTAATTGAATTAAATCCTAAGAGATGTTGTAAATAATTACTATATGTACCACTATTGTACTAATTTCATTCTTTCTCGCAAAGGAAAGGGCATTCTAAATTTCATTTTCGAAATGGATAGAATTATAGATATATTAATAGATTGTCAATCCAAATTAAGTTGCAATGCAATTTTCATCAATCAAATCAATAGTTGGAATTTCTAATTTTTCGAGTTATTAACCAAGGAAAATGAAAGAAACCCCGTTCCATACCTTTCGATCAAAACAGAATTTTAGTTTAATAATTGTACTTTTAATCAATCAAAGTGGTTTATCCATTTTTTTAGTTGAATTAAAAATTGTTCGAATTGTATAATCGTCAACTACTGACATTGGTAAACGACCCAAAGCAATTTGATTATAATTCAATTCATGACGATCATAAGTAGAAAGCTCATATTCTTCAGTCATTGATAAACAATTTGTTGGACAATACTCAACACAGTTGCCACAAAATATACAGATTCCGAAATCAATACTGTAATTAAGCAACCGTTTCTTTCGAATGTCAGTTTCCAATTTCCAATCAACAACAGGTAGATCTATAGGACATACACGAACACATACTTCACAAGCAATGCATTTATCAAATTCAAAATGGATTCGACCGCGGAAACGCTCCGATGTGATTAATTTTTCATAAGGATATTGAATAGTTACAGGTAAACGATTTCCATGGGATAAGGTAATCATGAAACTTTGACCAATGTACCTTGCAGCTCGTATGGTTTGTTGCCCATAATTCACGAACCCAATTACCATAGGAAACATATCATGAATTTTTATGAATAATTTTATGTTTGTTTTTTTCTCTTGTTTGATTTGAAGACAACTCATGAATATAGAAAAAATATTCTTTTATAGTGAAAGGAGTTGGAAAGAGGTTGTTAATAATAGATTACCGAGAGAAATAGGTAAAAGAAATTTCCATCCAAGATTTAAAAGTTGGTCCATTCTTAATCTAGGTAAAGTCCATCTTGTTGTGATAGAAATGAACAAGAACAAATAAGTTTTAACCAATGTAATAAAGATGCCAATTGTTGTTCCAAAGACTCCACTTATGTTATTTATTTCAAAAAATTCAGGAACGAATATATACGGGATAGAGATATTCCAACCGCCCAAGTAAAGAACTGTTACAAATAATGAAGAAACTAATAAGTTTAGATAGGAAGCAATATAAAATAAACCAAATTTGATACCCGAATATTCGGTTTGATAACCCGCTACTAATTCTTCTTCTGCTTCTGGTAAATCAAAAGGTAATCTTTCACATTCTGCTAGAGAAGAAATAAAAAAAATTATAAATCCTATAGGTTGACGCCACAAATTCCAGCCCCAAAAACCAGATTTTGATTGTGCCTCAACTATATCAACTGTACTTGAACTGTTAGATAATCATAGTCGGTGATAACATTACTGTTCCCATCGCTATTACAGAACCGTACATGAGATTTTCACCTCATACGGCTCCTCGAAGGCCATAAATAAATTTAAGGACCAGATTGTATTATTTATTTTGATATATTTGTAGAATAGATCGGATCAAAATAAAACCTATCGACGTTCCCAAATTCGAGCAATGAAATTCTATCTGTTATAATACTAAAAATAAAAAAAGTACTTTGGAATTGGTCTCATCCTTTAATAATTTCAATTTTTTTTTCTTGAGTAATAACTTAAATCCTTCAATAAAATACTCTTTGTAAAATTCCTTGTCAAAATACCAATAGATATTTCAACCTATCGTTTTCGATTACGAAAATTAGATATTCCGAATTATGACACGAATTCTATCTCGATGAATATTGATATAGGAAAAAAGAATAAAAAAAAGATTGATTTTTCTATTGTAATTAATTCGATTCTTTTTTTCTATTGTAATTAATTCGATTCTTTTTTTTTTTTCGTTCCTATTCTTCTTTCTGAAAAAACGAAAAAGGGGGATTAAAAAAAGGAAAGGATTATTTCGTTCCGGATAGTCATTTCTTTAATCGGCGGGTAGGAGCATACTCTGGATCGGAATCATGGGGAGTACTGCCTGATCATTTCTACCAACTTAAAGCCCCAATTAATATACTTTTTGTCGAAATATCTTTTTTCGATAATTTTAGAAATTTCTATTACTAACCCTTTGTGTATCTTGGTGTTCCTAACCATCCACTCATTTTTGTTTAATCACCTGTTAGCATTATGGTAATACCTATGGGGAATACCTATAAATGATAGTAAAAACTCAATAAAGTTGATCTTTTGTTTTGAGCCCGCTTCAAGCTAGGATGACTAATCAACCAATCTTGGGGCAAAGAGTCTTCTTTTCTTATGTTTATTTCTGTTTTACTCTTGTACATAGGAAATGAGTCTCAATTTTTTTACTACAAATTTAGAAGTTGTTTTCTTTCACTCATATAACTATCCAATTTAGTTCATCAACCCAAATGATGAATAAAAAATAAAAAATGAATATATCTAGTCAATTCATTTCACCTTCTTCTTAAAAAGTTAAAAAAAGTTAAAAAGAAAAGCGAAAAGTTTATCTTTCAACGAATCGCACGTAGAGATATAGATAACACACAAAGAGTTAATGGTATTTCATAACTAATCGATTGAGCAGCAGCTCGTAAACCACCTAAAAAGGAATATTTATTATTTGATCCATATCCTGACATAAGAAGTCCAATGGGAGCAATACTTGAAATGGCAATCCATAAAAAAACACCAATATTTAGATCAGTTAAAACAAAGTGATAGCCAAAAGGAATTACTGAATAGCTTAATAGAGTTGATATGACTGCTATGGATGGTCCAATACTGAATAAACGAGAATCCCCCCTAGATGGAAAAAGATTCTCTTTGAAAAGTAGCTTTGTCCCATCCGCTAGAGCTTGAAGAACTCCTAAAGGACCCGCATATTCAGGTCCAATACGTTGTTGTATCCCTGCAGATATTTCTCTTTCTAACCATACAATTACTAGTATTCCTATCGTGATTCCCAATACAAGAGTCAAAATAGGGACAAAGACCCATATAATTCCATAGGCCTCGTTTAAGGATTCTAACCTAGAAAAAGAATTGATAGCTTGTACTTCCCTTGTATCAATTATCATTTCAACGATCAACTTCTCCCATAATGATATCTATACTACCTAGTATTGTCATAATATCGGCCAATTTCATTCTTTTAACTAATTCAGGAAGAATTTGCAAATTGATAAAACCCGGCGGGCGAATTTTCCATCTCCAAGGAAAACCGCTCTGATCTCCTATCAGAAAAATTCCCAATTCTCCTTTTGGAGCTTCAACTCTCACATAAAGTTCTTGTTTCGGTAATTCAAAAGTAGGAGAAGTTTTTTTACTAATGAATCGATAGTCGAAATCGTTCCATTCCGGATCCTTTTCTCTAGCAAAATGTCGGGTTTCTAAATTTTCATAGGGCCCCCCCGGAATTCCTTCCAGAGCCTGTTGAATGATTTTTATAGATTCCAGTATTTCACCAATTCGAACTAAATAACGAGCTAATGAATCTCCTTCTTTTTGCCACTGGACTTCCCAATCAAATTCGTCGTAACACGCATAATGATCAACTTTACGAAGATCCCATTGTACTCCGGAAGCTCGTAGCATTGGTCCCGATAAACCCCAATTTATTGCTTCCTCTGCACTCACAATACCTACTCCTTCAACTCGTTCTAAAAAAATAGGATTTCGCGTAATAAGTTTTTGATATTCAGCAACTCCTGTTAAAAAATAATCACAAAAATCCAAACATTTATCTATCCAACCATGAGGTAGATCAGCCGCTACCCCCCCGATACGAAAATAATTATGCATCATTCTCATACCAGTGGCAGCTTCGAATAAATCATATATTAACTCTCTCTCTCTAAAAATATAGAAGAAGGGAGTCTGTGTACCAATATCCGCCATAAACGGGCCAAGCCATAACAAATGAGAAGCTATACGACTTAATTCCAACATAATTACTCTGATATAGCCAGCTCTTTTAGGCACTTGAATATTTCCTAATAGTTCTGGACCATTTACTGTTATTGCTTCTGTGAACATAGTAGCCAGATAATCCCACCGTGTTACATAGGGCAAATATTGCATAATTGTTCGATTTTCCGCAATTTTTTCCATCCCTCTGTGTAAATAACCTAATATTGGTTCACAATCAATAACATCCTCACCGTCTAGAGTAACGATGAGTCGAAGAACACCATGCATTGATGGGTGGTGGGGACCCATATTGACTATCATAAAGTCTTTTCGTGTAGCTGGTACAGTCATAGGGGTTTTCTCGATCCATTCTTCCATTCCACGAATTACTGAAAACAAAAAGAAGTTCATCTCAAGATCTAATAAATCAAATAATTCAACAAAACTCTTCAAATTAACGAGTTTTTGACTTCCGCATATCCAACCGACTAATTAATTCTTTATAACGTACTCTATTTTTCTTTTCTAAATAAGACAACAGTCGTTGACGTTTTCCTAAAATTTTCCGCAAACCTCTCTGAGATAAATAGTCTTTTCGATGCAATTCCAAATGGGAAGTAAGTCTTTGTATCTTATTAGTGAAACTGACTATTTGAAATTCAACAGATCCCTTGTTTTTGTCTTTTTCTTCTTGTGAAATAACTGAAATGAATGAATTTTTTACCATAAAACAAGCCCCCCCAGTTTATTTTAAGTTTAAGATATTTTTTATTGATCAGTAATAATAATAAATGTATTAATAACTAAGAATGTCAGTATAACTAAGAATGTCAGTTCATTTTCATTTTGTATACACAAAAATCTTTACTTTGTTAGGTTAGTAATTCAAAATTTTGTCAAATAAAATTGATCATTAATCAATCCAACTTTAGGTAGAATTTTTTATCTTTTTTGTAAACGAAGAAATAGACCACCTTTAGGTAGAATTTTTTATCTTTTTTGTAAACGAAGAAATAGACCACCTTTAAAAAATTCTACCTAAAATTAAAAGTCAAAAAATTCCATTGATTCATTTATAGATCTAATTGATACATGATTGAATTCCATGTACCGGAATGGAATATGGAGTGTAAAAAAATGACGCGTTTAGCTCCTTGTTTTCATATACTAGATCAGATATGCTATGAGATATATATGAAAAATTCACCCTTACAAAAATTTCAACCGCGGATATATATATATATCCTTACCATACTGAATCGACTGGCATTATTAGTATCGAACCAATAGCGATTCATACAAGCTAAATCTTCTAATCGAAAATTGGGCCAAAGAAAAAATTTTAATTTCATTAGTTTATTTATTTCTCTATCAAAATGTTTCCTTTTATCCATAATGGGACTACCGTTTTTTATGTTATTACTATTGAAAATTTCTGTATTTATATGAATATCGTTTTTCTTTTTTAAATTGAAAGAAGTTAGAATTCTTAATTCTCTACGACGTTTAGGGGATAAAATATGTTCAGGAACAAGTAAATCATAATCATTTTTGTCTCTATTTCCAATTATATTGTGATGTCTTTCAATAGATTCGTTAAAATTCTTTTTATCAACATAGAAATTTTCTCTATATTTTTGATTAATTTCTTGTTTGTTCTTATGAACTAATAAGATACCTACCATTTGATACAAAATAAATTGTCCATCATTTTTTACCGACAGACGGACAGGTTCGATAATCAATATTCCCTTTTTCATCAATTCTGTAAGAGTTAAATCCTTCTGAACCATCAGAATATTCAGATTTATTTCTTGCCTTTGAATAGAAGATATAATAATTTCGCGTGGATTTGTCAGTCTAAGCAGGAGACAATATACTTTGATATTATTGATTATCTTTTGATTTAAAGAACCATTCCATCTTAATTGAAAACATAAAAACCGTTTTAGGAAGAAATGAAGCTCTACTTCCGTATCACTTTTGTTTTTCTTTTTATTTCTATGTTTTTTCATATCTAATCCCATATAATCTTCTTCAATATCTTTTTCTTGATTTGTGAAAACTGATCCAAAATCTACTTGATCGTCGGATTCTTTTTCTTCGTGATTTCGATTCTCTAATTCAATCAGTTTTTTTTCATTCGATAATATAAAAAGGTCGCCATTTTTCTTCCCGTTGATTTTATTATTTTTACTAACATTTTTTTCATTTCTATGAAAATTTAAAAGAAGAAATTCAATGGGTATTGTCCATGGTTTTATCTTATATGTGTTGTAAAGTATCACAAATTTTCGAAAGAACAAAAGTTCAAAATTGGAATTGGATATGAGACGATTTTGTATTTCTTCGTTCATTCCCATCCAATCAAAAAAAGGGGTTTTTTGATTGGATGAATTGACTTCTTGATCTTGGTGAATTGTAAGCAAAGAAATATTTTTCTTATCAATTTTATCAATTATTTGATACTTATTAGTTATAGTCTTAGTATTTTTTTTATCTTTGCTTCCGGTATCGATCCAGGACTCAATATCGACCTTCTTTCTAAGACAAAAATTGAGAATTCTCCAATCAAAATATTTTCTATCCGGACTTTTCTCTATATCGATATAGTTATGTGTAACGTCGATCCGTAAATAAAAAAGTCCTTCTTATTTTCATAATTAATAGATTTATATGATAAAAGATTATATCTATAGTGTTTTTTAAAATTATATTTTTGATTCGGTAATGAGTCTGCCTCAAAATCCTTTTTTTTTTCATAATGAATTAATTGGTCTTTTTCATATAAATTCCATTTGCTTAATTTTTTATTTTGAACCATATGGTGTTGATAGATTCTATTTCTCCATTTTTGTGGTATTAATCTAGACCATCTAATCGGAGATAAATCGTATTTATATTGATAATGACTTATTAACCAGCTTTTCCATTGATTCATTACAGAATTTCGAAAATTTTTATCTTTTAATTCGGAATTAAACAGCCCTTGGGCTCTAAAATAATCCTTTATTCCATTCTTAAGAAAAAGGCCATGGTATTGAAAGATCGATCTTAACTTATATAAGTTAAGATTTTGAATTTGTGATAATTTGTAAAATACATACGCTTGTGATAAGGAAGATATGTCACAAAAAATCTGTGAATTATTATTAGCAATATTTCTTGACTTTTTTATAATTAGCAATATTTCTTGACTTTTTTATAATTGAAATAAAGTGAATTTTTTTTTGATTTGTTTTATCAATTTTTTTGTGATTTTTTTCGTTATTGTAAATGTATTTAGTAATACTTTTTTTTGTTGATTCAAGAAAAAGCTGTGCATTGATCCTTGGAATATTAATCAAGAAAAAGCTGTGCATTGATCCTTGGAATATTAATGATACCTAAAAAGATATCTATGTATATCTTTTCAATCAAAATTTTTATAAAAAAGTGAAATTTACGTACTAATCGAGCATTTCTTCTTTTTAATACGTACGAAATATTTGTTTGTGGTTTTAATCTTTTAGCATTATAACTTATTTTATTAGTACTAATGTTTACTTCCGAGGTTCTAATTTTTTTTTCCTTTTCTTTTGAAATTTTTTCTATTTGATTTATGATTATCTTTCTTCTAGCGGAAAGATCTTTCATTTTTTTTTTTATCAGTGAATAATTTGTCCAAGGCATAGATTGAATTGGGGTGGACAATTTTTGAATCGTCCGATTATTGTTATTGATTACCG